TATTTTATTATAACAAATAAAGGAATTAAACCTCTGTTTTTAGATTTACAATCTATTACTTAAACATTCAGTCAATTTGTTTTTTTTATATTAATAAGTTAACAAAATTAGGTAATATAATGATTCCCATTGTTGAAAAAATAATAGGAATTGCATTAATTTTAAGTTTAAAAGTTTTTTTACGAATATTAATTAATATTATTGAATTTTGTGGAAAGGTTGTCATGGTTGTTTTAAAAGTAACACGAATATAAAAAAATAAACTAATTAAACTTCTTATTATTAGTGGTATTGTTCTTAAAAAAATTTTTTTTTTAATTAATATTTTTAGAGCTAATATCTTTTTTAAAAATCCTGTTAAAGGTGGTAATCCTCCTAAAGATAATAAAGATAAAGATAATGTTGATGCTTTTCAAGGGTTAATTATTTTTTTCTTTTTTGAATTAGCAATATTTAAAATATTATTTTTTATAAGGCTAATAAAAATTGATAAATTAATTATAATATAAATTAAAAACATCAATAATGATAAATTTATATTATATATTGATATTAAAATTATTCATCCTATATGTGTTATAGATGAGAAGGCAATAATCTTGCGTGTATGAGTTTGGTTAAGTCCTCCTCAGGCTCCTAATAAGATTGAAGTTATCGAGCAAAAAGTTAAAATTTTTATTTTTAGATTTTTTATTATTTTAAAAATTATAATAATAGGTGCTATCTTTTGTCATGTTGTTAAAAGAAGTCCATTTATTAATTTTATTCCTTGTAATACTTCTGGGTATCAAAAATGAAAAGGTGCTAATCCTATCTTTAGTAATAAAGCAATAGTGATTATTTGTTTTCTGAAAATTTTTAGTGGTTTAGTTATTAATCATGAACCTTTTTTTCAGAAATTAATAAGAGTGGCTTTTAATAGTAGAGATGCAGCTATTGCTTGAATAATAAAATACTTTATAGATGCTTCAATTTTTCGTCGGTTTTGTTTGGATAATATTATGGGAATTATTGATATTGTTTTTATTTCTAAACTTATTCATAAAATAAATCAATGTTTTCTAGTAATTACAAAAAGTGTTCTAATAATTAAATTTAAAAAAAAAAATAATGTTGATAAACGATACATGAGAATTTGAGAGGAATTGAACCTCTATCTATCTAATTATCAGCTAGACGTCATAACCTTTTTGATACAAATTCTTTTTGCTTAATTTTATTTTATAATTTTTAATCTTTTTATAATTATTATTTTCCATAATAGAATTCCAATAGAAAATGGTAAATATCTCTTTCAATTTAAAAACATTAGTTGATCATATCGTAGTCGAGGAAAACTTGCTCGAATTCATAAAAATGTTCTTGATAGTGTTCTTGTCTTTAAAACAAATATTATTATTTTAATTGGAAAAATTTCTATTGGTAAATTTCCTCCTAGAAATAGTATAGTGGATAATGCTTTAATAAATATTATTTTAGCATATTCAGCTAGAAAAAAAAGAGCGAATGGTCCTCCTGCATACTCAACTTTATATCCTGAAACTAGTTCAGATTCTCCTTCTGTTAAATCGAAAGGGGTTCGATTAGTTTCAGCTAATGTGGAAATGTATCAAATATAAGAAATAGGTAGACAAGAAAATATAAATCATCTATTTTTTTGTGTTTTAATAATTTTTTTTAATTTAAATGATCCTGAAAGTGAAATTATTGATAAAATAATTGTTCCTATTCTTATTTCATAGGATATTGTTTGTGCTACAGCTCGTATTCCTCCTATTAAAGAGTACTTTGATTTGGAGGCTCAACCTGATCCTAGAAGAGAATAAACAGATAATCTTGATATTCCTAATATTAATAATAGAGATAATTCAATTTTTAACAGGGAGCGTTTACAAGGAATTATAACCCATAAGATTAAAGAAAGTAATAAAAATAAACCAGGAGAAAAGAAAAATAAAGCCGGAGTGGCTGATGATGGCTTTATTTTTTCCTTAATAAATAGCTTTATACCATCAGCTATTGTTTGTGTTAATCCATATGGTCCAACGGTATTTGGTCCCTTTCGTAATTGCATATATCCTAAAATCTTTCGTTCTATTAAAACTATAAATGCTACGGATAAAAGTATGGGAATAATAATTTTCAGTGTTTTTAATGTAATACTTAAGTTATTAATTTTCATTTTTGTTCTTTTTTTTTAATAATTTATCTAAGTTTTTAATTAATAATTATTATTAATAATTATTAATAATAATATATGAAAATTAATCGTTGGTTTTTTTCAACAAAACATAAGGATATAGGTACTTTGTATTTTCTTTTTGGTGCTTGAGCTGGAATGGTTGGTACTGCTTTAAGAATTATAATTCGAGCAGAATTAGCTCAGCCTGGTTCTTTTTTAGGTGATGATCAAATATATAAAGTTATTGTTACTTCTCATGCTTTAGTAATGATTTTTTTTATGGTAATGCCTGTTATGATTGGGGGTTTTGGAAATTGATTGATTCCTTTAATGATAGGGGCTCCTGATTTAGCTTTTCCTCGTGTTAAAAAAATGAGTTTTTGACTTTTACCTCCTTCTTTTTTATTGTTATTAGCTTCTGCAGGTGTTGAGAGTGGTGTTGGAACGGGTTGAACAATTTATCCTCCTTTGTCTAGAAATATTGCACATGCTGGTGGTTCTGTAGATCTTGCAATATTTTCTTTACACATAGCTGGTGCATCTTCTATAATTGCGTCTATTAAATTTATCACTACAATAATAAAAATGCGTGCTCCTGGTATTACTTTTGATCGTTTATCTCTTTTTGTTTGATCTATTTTTATTACTACTTTTCTTCTTTTGCTATCTTTACCAGTTCTAGCAGGAGCTATTACTATGCTTTTAACTGATCGTAATGTAAATACAACTTTTTTTGATCCTGCAGGTGGAGGTGATCCTATATTATTTCAGCATTTGTTTTGGTTTTTTGGTCATCCTGAAGTTTATATTCTTATTTTACCTGGTTTTGGTATGATTTCTCATGTTGTAGCTCATTATTCTGGAAAGCATGAACCTTTTGGTTATCTTGGAATGGTTTATGCAATGGTTGCTATAGGTATTTTAGGTTTTCTTGTTTGAGCTCATCATATGTTTACTGTTGGAATGGATGTAGATACTCGTGCATATTTTACTGCTGCTACTATGATAATTGCTGTTCCTACAGGTATAAAGGTTTTTAGTTGAATGGCTACTCTTCAGGGTTCTAATCTTCGTTGGGATGCTCCTTTGCTTTGAGCTTTGGGTTTTATTTTTTTGTTTACTTTAGGTGGTTTAACAGGAGTAGTTCTTTCTAATTCTAGATTAGATATTGTTCTTCATGATACATATTATGTTGTAGCTCATTTTCATTATGTTCTTTCTATGGGTGCTGTTTTTGCTATTTTTTCTGGTTTTACTCATTGATTTCCTTTATTTTCTGGTGTTGGTTTACATCCTCAACTTAGAAAGGTTCAATTTATAATAATGTTTATTGGGGTAAATCTTACTTTTTTTCCTCAGCATTTCTTAGGACTTTCTGGTATGCCTCGACGTTATGCAGATTATCCTGATGCTTATTTTAGTTGAAATATGGTTTCTTCTTTAGGTTCTGTTGTTTCTTTAATAGCTGTTATTTTTTTTATGTTTATAGTTTGAGAATCTTTTGTAGTTCGTCGAAAAGTTTTATCTCCTTATTTTAGTAGTTCTTCTTTAGAGTGACAGTTTAGTTCTTTTCCTCCTTCTCATCATACTTTTGATGAAACTCCTTTTGTTGTTTCAGTAAGAATTTAGAAAGAATAGTTTAATAAAAATAATAGGTTTCGGCCCTTTAGTTTTTGGTTAAAGTCCAAGTTCTTTTTATGAAGTTTTTATTTTTATTTATTTTTTTTATTTTTTTTCTTGGATTTTTAGGTATTTTATTAAAACGTAAGCATTTATTAACTGTAATGTTATGTCTTGAATTGCTTTTAGTTTCTTTATTTGTTAAATTTTCTTTATTATTTAGTTTTTATAGAATATATTCTTTATGTTGTTTAAGTCTTATTCTTTTAACTTTTTCTGCTTGTGAGGCAGGTTTAGGATTGGCTTTATTGGTAATAGTTTCTCGTTCAAATAGAAGGGATAATATTTTTTCTTTAAATTTACTTCGTATATAAAAAAAATGGCAACTTGGTTACAGTTAGGCTTTCAGGATGCATCTTCTCCTTTAATGGAGGAGCTTATTTATTTTCATGATTATGTTTTGGTTATTTTGGTTTTTATAACTGTTATTGTTTTTTATGGTTTATTTAGTTTATTATTTATTTCTTATACTAATCGGTTTTTTTTGGAAAACCAGAGTTTGGAAACAGTTTGAACTATTGTTCCGGCTTTTATTTTGATTTTTATAGCTTTTCCTTCTTTACAATTATTATATTTAATAGATGAAATAAAAGATCCTTGTTTAACTATAAAGGTTATTGGGCATCAATGATATTGGAGTTATGAATATACTGATTATTGTAAATTAGATTTTGATTCTTATATGGTTCCTTTATCAGATTTAGGATTTGGTTTTCCTCGTTTATTAGAAGTAGATAATCGTGTTATTGTTCCTATTCATAATTCTATTCGTGTTTTGGTTAGTTCTTCTGATGTTCTTCATTCTTGGGCTGTTCCTTCATTAGGGATAAAGATTGATGCTGTTCCTGGTCGTTTAAATCAGGTTACTTTTTTATCACCTCGTAGTGGTGTTTTTTATGGTCAGTGTTCTGAAATATGTGGAGCTAATCATAGGTTTATGCCAATAGTTATTGAGGCTGTTTCTTTTAGTAGTTTTGATAATTGAATTTCCAATTTTTTAGAAGTTTAATTTTTTCTTTAGTTAGCTTAATTTAAAGTTTTAGATTCTTAATCTATTTAGATAGCAGTTAAAGTCTGTTACTAAAGAATGCCACAGCTTGATGTTTTTTGGTGAGGTTTTAATTTTTTTTCTTGTTTATCTTTTTTTTATTTTTTATATATTTATTTTCTTAATATAAAGTTTTTATTTCTTAAAGAAAAAAACTTTAATTTAAGAAAGTTTTCTAGTTCTTTTTTTTATTGGTTATGGTAATTTTTTTTTCTATATTTGATCAATTTTGTCCTAATATTTTTTTGTTTGTTCCTATTTCTGTTTTGTGTTTTTTTATAAATATTATTTGATTTTTTTTTATGATAAAAAAAAGTTGACTTCGTAATCGTTGTCAAAATTTTTGGTATAAATTTCTTTTTTTTTCTATTAATTTGGTTTTTCAAAGTACTTCTCGTTTTACAGCTCCTTGGGGATCTTTATTAATAACTATTTTTGTTTTTTTATTATCTATAAATTTGTTGGGTTTATTACCATATAGTTATACAAAAACTAGTCATGTTTCTGTAACTTTTAGATTAGGTTTTCCTTTATGGTTAGGAGTTAAAATTTTTGGTTTTTTTTCTTCTTTTAAAAGTCGTTTAAGTCATCTTGTGCCACAAGGGACTCCATTTTTATTAATTCCTTTGATGGTTTGGATAGAAACTTTAAGGTTATTTGCTCAGCCTTTAGCATTAGGTTTACGTCTTGCGGCAAAATTAACTGCAGGTCATTTATTAATATTTCTGCTTTCGGTAACAGTTTGAACTTTCATTAATTCTTTTTATTTTTTACCATTGTTTTTTGTTTTTTTTCTTCTTTTTGTTTTGGAGATTGCTGTTGCTTGTATTCAAGCTTATGTTTTTACTGCTTTAATTCATTTTTATCTTCAGGAAAATTTATAAATTTTATAATGAATCATCAACATCCTTATCATTTAGTTGATCAAAGTCCTTGACCTATTTTAGCTTCTTTTAGTGCTTTAGTTAGAACTGTTGGTTTAGTATTATGGTTTCATGGTTTTGGTTTTTTTTCTGTTTTTTTAGGATTATTTTGTTTAATTATTGTTTCTGTTTTTTGATGACGAGATGTGGTTCGTGAATCTACTTTTCAAGGTCATCATACTAATTCAGTAGGTATAGGATTACGATTTGGAATGGTTTTATTTATTACTTCTGAAGTTTTATTTTTTTTTGCTTTTTTTTGGGCTTTTTTTCATAGAAGTTTATCTCCTGTTTCTGAACTTGGTGTTTGTTGACCACCTTCTGGAATAGATCCTTTAAATCCATTTTTGGTTCCTTTATTAAAAACTGCTGTTCTTTTGTCTTCTGGTGTAACTATTACTTGATGTCATCATAGAATAATTGAGAATAATTGATTTGGTGCTATTCAAAGTTTGTTTTTTACTATTGTTTTGGGAGTTTATTTTACTTTATTACAATCTTGGGAATATTATGATGCTCCCTTTACCATTTCTGATGGGGTTTATGGTTCTACTTTTTTTGTTGCTACAGGATTTCATGGTTTACATGTAATTATAGGTACTACTTTTCTTTTTGTTTGTTTTCTTCGTCTTTTTAGTTATCATTTTTCTAAAAATCATCATTTTGGTTTTGAAGCAGCAGCTTGGTATTGACATTTTGTTGATGTGGTTTGGTTATTTTTATATGTTTCAATTTATTGATGAGGAAGATAAAAAAGAGAGGAAGATTTTAACTTCCATCTTTTGGTTTCAAGCCAAATACATGTTTTCTGTCATCTCTTTAAGATGAAAAAATTTGTTTGTTCTTTTTTTGTAATAGTAATAGTTGTTGGTTTAATATGCTTTTTTATTTATTTTTTGCCTTTACATATTCCTAATAGACAGAAGGTTTCTCCTTATGAGTGTGGATTTGATCCTTTAAACTCTGCTCGTGTTCCTTTTTCTTTTCGTTTTTTTCTTGTTGCAATATTATTTCTTTTATTTGATTTAGAAATAGCTTTATTATTTCCTTTGCCTTATTCTTTGTTTTTATTGTTTAATAGTTTTTATGTTATTTTTATAAGTTCTTTTTTTTTGGTTCTTTTAACTTTGGGTTTAATTTATGAGTGAATAAAAGGTGGTCTTGAATGAGCTAATTAATTTTAATTAAAAATTATGGGAGTTTTATTATTTAGTATATTTGGTATTTTGTTGAGTGTTTTTATTTGTCCTTTTTGGGTTGTTTGAGGTTTTGTTATTTTTTTGAGTTGTTTTGTTTTGTTAATAAGTTTTTTTATGTTTGGTAGTGATTTATTTATTTTTGGTTCTTCTTTTTATTTTTTAGGAGTTGATTTTGTTGGATTTTCTTTAATTGTATTGAGTTGTTGATTACTTCCTTTAACTTTATTATCTAGAGTAAATCATATGTCTTTTTTTACTTCAATTAATCAACGTATATATTGTTTTTTGTTAGTTATAGTTCTTTTTAGTCTAGTTTTTACTTTTAGTTCTTTGGAGCTTTCTTTATTTTATATTTCTTTTGAAGCTACTTTAATTCCTATATTATTAATTATTTCGTGTTGAGGTTCTCAATATGATCGTTATCAGGCAAGTCTTTATTTTGTTTTTTATACGTTATTTGGTTCTTTACCTTTTTTGGTTTCATTATTAATTTTAAAAAAATTTTTAGGTTCTCTTTTTTTTCCTTTATATGATTATTGTTTTTTTTTTGAGTTATTATCTTATAAAAGAGTTTTTTCTTTTTGATGATTTTTTACTTTTTTAATTTTTATTGTTAAGATGCCTATTTATGGTTTTCATCTTTGATTACCTAAGGCACATGTGGAAGCTACTGTTGCTGGTTCTATGCTTCTTGCAGCTGTTCTTTTAAAGTTAGGTGGTTATGGTTTAATTCGTCTTCTTAATTTTTTTATTTTTATAAAAAAAATTAATTTAAAATTTTTAGTAGTTGGATTTTGTTTATGAGGTTCTTTAATAACTGGAATTATATGTTTTTGTCAAAGTGATTTAAAGTCTTTAATTGCTTATTCTTCTGTTGGTCATATGAGGTTAGTTTCTAGTGGAATATTTTTAGGTTTAAATAGTTCAATTAAAGGTTCAATGGTTTTAATGATATCTCATGGTTTAGTTTCTTCCTGTCTTTTTTGTTTAGCTAATTTATTATATGAGCGTAGAGGTACTCGTACTTTAGGTTTAATGCGTGGTTATAAGTGTTTAATGGGATTAACTTCTTTTTGGTGATTAATTTCTTGTATTGCTAAATTAGGTTTACCTCCTTTACCAAAATTTATTGGTGAAGTTTTAATTATAACTAGATTTGGGTTTTTTGATTTTTTTTTTGTTTTAATTTGTGGATTTTCTGTTGTTGTAAGTGCAATTTATTCATTGTTGGTATATCAGTTAACTCAATCTAAAAAGGTGATAAGAAATTTTTCTAAAGTAAATAAAATTTCTTTACGTGAACATGTTTTAATTTTTTCTCATTTAATACCATTAATTTTACTTTTAATAAAATCTAAAATTTTATTTATAAAATTTTAAATAAAATTGGAAAAAATAATTAAAATATAATAATAGTTTGTGGAACTAGTTTTATTGGTTAGAATCCAATTTTTTTCCTATTTAATTAAAGGAATTTATAGGTTTAACAAAAGTCTGCTAAGCTTATTGTTTTGCGGTTCAATTCCGTTAAAATTTCGATGAAACTTTATTTTTTATATATTTGTTTTGGTTTATTTATTTTTTTTATTTTATTAATTAGTTCTTTTTCTTTAACAAGTAATTTTGTTAGTTCTAATTATTTTGGACGAATTTTTGGATTATATTTTCAAAATTATAATAAAACAATTATTAAATTTGGTAAATTAAGTATAGATTCTTTAAAGTTTCTTAGTTTTTTTAGAGTTTTTAGTTTTTATTTTTATTTAAGATTGGATTGTCCAAATATTAAAATTGTTTTATTTGATTGATTAAAATTTTTTGGTTTTTTAGGAAAAATTTGTTTTATTTTTGATTTTTATTCGATTGTTTTTTTTATTGTTGGTAGGTATGTTACTTGGTCTATTGTTGAGTTTTCTTATTATTATATGAGAGAGGATGATCCTTATTGATTTTCATTTTTTCGTCTTTTAATAATATTTCTTTTAAAAATGTTACTGTTAGTTAGTTCTGATAATTTGTTTTTTATTTTTGTTGGTTGAGAAGGGGTTGGATTTTTGTCTTTTCTTTTAATAAGTTGATGAAATACTCGTAATGATGCTAAAAGTTCTGCTTTAGAGGCTGTTATTTATAACCGAATAGGTGATGTTGGATTTTTAGTTCTTTTAAGTTTTTGTTTTGTTTATTTTAAAAGTTGGTCTTTGTTGGATATTTCTTTTTTATTAGTTAAAGTTGATTTAAATTTAATATATTTTTTTCTTTTTAGTATATTGTTAGCTAGAATGGCTAAGTCAGCTCAAATTGGTTTTCATCCTTGATTACCAGCCGCTATGGAAGGTCCTACTCCTGTTTCTGCTTTATTACATAGTTCTACTATGGTTGTAGCTGGTGTTTTTTTTCTTGTTCGTGTAGGAAACTTAATAAAATTTCCTACATTTTTTTGTAGGTTTTGTTTATTTGTTGGTGGTTTAACTTCTCTTTTTGCTGCTAGAGTAGCTTTAGTTCAGCATGATATTAAGAAGGTTATTGCTTATTCAACTACTAGTCAATTAGGATTAATGATTGTTTCAATAGGTTTAAGAAAATATGTAGTTGCATTTTTTCATATATGTACTCATGCTTTTTTTAAGGCGATGCTTTTTTTATGTTCTGGCAGTATTATTCATAGTCTAAATAAAGAACAGGATTTACGTAAGATGGGTGGTTTATTTAAATTTTTACCTGTTACTAGATCTTGTATTTTTTTAGGTAGTTTATCTTTAGTTGGAACTCCTTTTTTATCTGGTTTTTATTCAAAGGATTTGATTTTGGAATTAAGATTTTTAAATTTTTCTAATTTTTTAGGTATTTTTTTTTGTTTTTTATCTTCTGTTTTTACTATAATTTATAGAATTCGTTTAGTTTTTTTTTGTTTTTTATCTCCTATGGTAAGAAAAAGTTTTTGTAAAATTACAGAAGAGAAAAAAAAATTGGTTTTTTCTATATTTCGTTTAGGGTTTGGAACTATAATTTGTGGATGATTTTTTTGTGTATATGTTTTCCCTTCTGTTGTTTTTGTTTTACCTATTATTTATAAGAGCTTGTCTTTGTTTTTTATTTTTTTTGGGATTACTTTAAGTTTATCTTTATATTTAGGTTATAGAAAAAATTTAACTAAAATTTTTATTTATTGATTTTTATCTTTTCAATGATTTTTTTTAGTTTTTTTTCATTTTTTTTTATCTTTAATTTATTTTTTTATTTCTTTATATAGTAGTAATCGATTAATGGATCGTGGTTGATATGAAAAATTAGGTCCTCAAGGAATAAGTTATTTAATTGTTAATAGATCTTCTCGGACTCAGTATTTTTATAGTGGTTATTTAAAGTATTATTTACTTTCATCTTTATTAATGATTTTTTTTATAATAACTCTTGTGATCTTTATATAATTTATAGTGCTCGAAGAGAGGATGTTTCTTTTTCTTGAGAGATGTTTAAAACAGCTATTAATGTTGATAATAATACAAAACAAGTTAAAACAAAAAAAAGAAACATACTTGGTTGATATAAATAAGAAGTACCTTCTATAATTAAAGATATGTTAATGTCAAATTTTTTGTTTGATGAATTTCATTTTTCTTTTTTAAATAAAATAATAAATCATCAAACAAAAAAAATAGATAAAAAAAAAATTTCTCTAATATTTCTAATAATTGGAAATCGTTCAGCTCTTAAAGCTCTAGAATAAATAAATACAACTAACATACCTCCCATATATACTAGTAATAAAATTAATGCTATAAATTTCATTCCTATTTGTAAAAGGATAATACAGCTGGAAATTGATACTATAACTAATCCAAGTGCAGAAAAATAAGGTGATAACCTATAAAAAATTAAGGATGTTCCTAATATTAAAATAATTAAGGGTAAGTATAAATTCATTAGTAAATCATATTATTTAATGATTTATACTTAATAATAATTTATTATTTATAAATAAATCATTTTATAAATAATATGGTTGGACCTATTCGAAAGAATCATCCTTTATTAAAGATTATTAAATCTACTTTTATTATTTTACCTTGTCCTAGAAAATTTTTTGTATGGTGAAATTTTGGTTCTATACTTGGGTTATGTCTTGTAATACAGTTAATTACTGGTTTATTTTTATCTATGCATTATACGGCTGATGTAAATTTGGCGTTTTCTTCTGTTAGTCATATATGTCGTGATGTTAAATATGGTTGACTTTTACGAAATATTCATGCTAAAGGGGCTTCTTTATTTTTTGTTTGTTTATATATTCATATAGGGCGTGGATTATATTATGGTTCTTATGTAAATTTTGAAACTTGGAAAGTTGGTGTTGTTTTGTTATTTTTAGTTATGGGTACTGCTTTTGTTGGGTATGTTCTTCCTTGAGGTCAAATGTCTTATTGAGGTGCTACAGTTATTATTAATTTGTTATCAGCAGTTCCCTATTTGGGACAGCTTTTAGTTCAGTGAGTTTGAGGAGGTTTTTCTGTAAATAAAGCTACACTTATTCGGTTTTTTGCTTTTCATTTTTTTTTGCCTTTTGTTATTATTGCTTTTAGAATAATTCATCTTTTATTTTTGCATCAAAGAGGTTCTAAAAATCCAACTGGGATTGATTCTAGTTCTGATAAGGTTCCTTTTCATATTTATTATACTATAAAGGATCTTCTTTGATTTTTAATCGTAATATTTTTTTTAGGTTTTGTTGCATTGTTTTTTCCAACTATTTTAAATGATCCAGATAAATTTATTCCTTCTAATCCTTTGGTTACTCCTATTCATATTCAACCAGAATGATATTTCTTATTTGCCTATGCTATTCTTCGTTCTATTCCTAAAAAGTTGGGAGGAGTTTTAGCATTAGTAGGAGCTATAGCTATACTTTTTCTTGTACCTCTTTTACACATTTCTAATCAACAGTCTAAAATTTTTCGTCCTTTTTCTCAAATTATTTTTTGATTTTTAATATCATGTTTTTTTATTCTTACTTGGATTGGAGGTCAACCTGTTGAAACTCCATATATAGAGTTAGGTCAAGTTGCATCAGTTTTTTATTTTTTTATTTATTTATTTTTTATGCCTGTTATAGCTCATTTAGAAAATTTTTTATTAAATTAAACAAAGTATAGTTTAAAAAAAAATAATAGCTTTGGGAGTTATAGATAAAAGTATTAAATCTTTTTACTTTGATAATTTTATTAATATAATAAGAAAAAGAGAATTGAACTCTTATTTAAGAAATCAAAATTCTTAGTACTACCATTATACTATTTCTTATTTTATATTTAATTGAGTTGAAGCCTTATGGGTTAGGTTTTTGGCCGTTAACCAAAAGAAAGTAAGATCAATACTTACCAACTTAGAATATTAACTAAAGTAGCAAAGTGGTCAATGCAAAAGATTTAGGATCTTTTAGTTTAATGGTTCAATTCCGTTTCTTTGGTTTAATTTATGTAAAAGCTAGGTTTTATTACCTAGATGTTTTTATTTGCAAAATAAAAATTTTAAATTAAATTACTTTCACAAAAAGTTTAAGTTAATAAAACTGTTAGCCTTCAAAGCTTTTAATATAGATTAAAATTCTATAACTTTTGGGATGGTTTTGTAGTGTAAAAAACATGATAAATTGCAAATTTATAGATGTGGTTAAAATCCATCAAAACTTCAATATGATCTGAGTTGCACAGATATTTTCTCTGTGTAAAAGAGAAGCTTTCTCCATAGCTACATAAAGGATAAAGTAAGCTAATGAAAAGCTTTTAGGCTCATGTCCTAAGTACAGAAGGATAAAAACCTCTCTTTATTTAATTTAGAAAATATTGGATTTTAACCAATAACTATAGCTCGACAACCTATTATTATAAAAAATTTAACTAATTTTCTTTTTTATTAAAAAAGTTAATAATTAAAATAAATATTAATTAGAAAAAATTACTAAAAAGGTTTTTTTTTGGGGGAATGTTAAAGTTGGGGTGGGGGGGTTGGAGAAATGTCTTTTTATATCCTCCCCCTACCCCCTAGTAGTTTTGCCAAGGGTTTAAACCTTGTTCTTCAATTTACAAGATTGATATTTATAGAAAACTTGCAAAACTAGAGTTCTTATTGAGTTTTTATCTCAAACCTGTAGCGTGAAGGGTTACTGTTGTTTTCAACTATAAGAACCTTCCAAGAGCAGGTTCCCCTACTCTTACCTTGTTACGACTTTTCTCTTCTTTAAGATAAAGAGAGTGACGGGCGGTGTGTACGTATTTTAGAGCTTTTTCAAAAAATCTTTCTTAAAGTTTTTTTACTGCTAAATCCTTCTTCATTTTGGTTTTTAGTCTAAATTTCGTTTTTTGTTTTTAATATTGTAGCCCACCAATTCCTTTTTATTGGCTGCATCTTGATCTAACGTTTTGGATTTTAATATAAAATTCTTTTTGCTTACTTACTTTAGGAAAGGTAAGCTGACGATGATGATATACAGGCTGAAAGCTAAAAAAGGTAAGGTGTTTTGTGGATTATCAATTTATTAGGCAGGCTCCTCTAGGAAGATCTAAAAAACCGCCAAGTCCTTTAAGTTTTAAGTGTTTTACTAGTAGTTCTCTTTTTATTGTTTACGGTTTAAAATAACAGGGTCTCTAATCCTGGTTTATTTTTATACTTATGTGGATTAATAAAATTGTGTTTTAATTTTGGCTTTATATATTTTTTAAGCATTTGACTGCTCAAAATTTTTTGTAACACAAAAAAAAATATAATTTCCACTAAAGTTGTTTATTTTACTTTTGCATTTTACGTATAACCGCGGTTGCTGGCACGTAACTTTACCAATACTTTTTCTATTAATAAGTCTAGTTTTAACTAATTGCTTAAAATTTAGTACTGCTGTTGTGGAATTCTGTTTGTAAAGAAAGAAACTCTTTCTTGATAAAATTTTTTTTGATTATTTTAAATAAATTTATTATTTTTTACTCACTGGTAAAGGAAAACCTTTGCATGTATCAACATAGAAGAAAAAGTAAAAGAAATTGGGACCAAGTTTTCTGCAAAAAGAGGGGAATTAAACCCACTATAAAAGTATTTTCAATGCTTTGCTTTATCGTTAAGCTACTTTTGCTAAGTAAGTTAAATAAAGGAATTGAACCTCTGATAGAAGAGCTTAGATCTTCTGCATTAACCACTTTGCTACTTTAACATACCTTATCTTGATTTTGTTTCAAGACTTTATGATTGGAAGTCATATGTACATTTATACTAATAAGGTAACTTTTTCTTTATTTTTTTTCAGATTTATTTTTAAAGTATTTTTTGAAAAATTAACTTTAATCCAAAAATTCCTTTCGTACTAATTGGATTTGTTCTTAAGTAACGTAGATAAAAACTGACCTGACTCTCGTCGGTCTGAACTCAGATCACGTAAGGCTTTAAAGGTCGAACAGACCTACCTTTAGAGACTTCTGCATCTCTTGGGTGCCTCGATCCAACATCGAGGTCGCAAACTCTCTTGTCAATATGAACTCTCAAAGAGAATAACGCTGTTATCCCTGCGGTAACTTTTTTCTAATTCGGAATTTCCGGATTTGTTTTAAAGTCTTCTTTTTTTAATTTGTTTATTTCTTTTTTTTATCGAAGGTTATTTTTTCTTCGTGGTTGCCCCAACCAAAGATTATTTTTATTAAAAAAAATCTTTAATAATATTTTATTTTTTAAAAATTTTTTATAAAAATTTTCTTAAGCTCGACAGGGTCTTCTCGTCTTACGTTTAAATATTAGCTTCTTCACTAATATATTAATTTCTTTTCTTAGAAGGGAGACAGTTAAATTCTCGTCTTGCCATTCATACTAGCCCTCAATTATAGAGCAAATTATTATGCTACCTTTGCACGGTCAAGATACCGCGGCCGTTAAATTCTGTGAATCACCGGGCAGGCGGTACTCCTTATAATAATTTTTCAAGGAGCGATGTTTTTGGTAAACAGGCGGAATTTTTTTTTGCCGAGTTCCTTCCTTTTATTTATTAATTTTAATTGGTTTCCAGTGTTGGGTTAACAATAAATAAAAATTTTTTCTTGTTATAAGTTTTTTTTATTCTTCCAAAGTTTATGTTAGAGGTGATTAATGTTTAACTTAACCAAAAAAGTACTTATTTTAACATTTTTTTTTTTCTTTTAAAGATAATATTCTTTTGTAAAAAAAAGCTAAAGTTATTTTTTCATTAATTATTAATAATAAATAGGTTATGCTTTAACGCTTTCTTTTAGTTGACTGCTTCTAGGCCTACTATACTTTTTTTTTTATTTCTTTTTTTTTGACTTTTACTATTTTTATAGGCTTTTTCCTTTAACCAAAAAGCTTATCCCTTTTGGTTTAGCTTTATAATTTTATGAAAAATTTTAAAAATCATAAATAATAGCTTGAGCTAATACTCATTTTAAAGAAAACCAGCTATCACCAAGCTCGATTCATTTTTCATGGCTAATGAGACCTCTTAGTTTACTTTTGCAACAGTAATACTTTTTCAACCAAAATGTTGGGATTTCATTAGATCTCTTGGTTTCGGGTAAAGAAAATTTTTTCTCACTTTGTTGTTAAACCATTATACAAAAGGTAAAATTTATAATTTTTTCTATATTAAAAATTTTTTTTTAATAATTTTCATGTTTCCTTTACAGTACTTTCTTTAGCTTTAAGATTTAATATATTTCTAATAATTATACTTTTTTTTTTAATTTTTTATTTTTAAATATATAAAAAATATTTAATTAAGTAAAAAAAAATAAAGCTTCATT